TGCTACCATCGTAGCAGCATGTATAAGAGCGGAAATAGGAGTCGGCCCTTCCATTGCATCAGGTAACCATACATGAAGGGGAAATTGTGCAGATTTAGCAATGGCACCAGCAAATAATAGAACAGCGCACAAAGTAACAAATAAAAAATTTACTTCATTATTATAAATCAAGTTATTATTTATTTGGAATAAATCACGAAATTCGAAACTCCCCGTTACCCAATAAAACCCTAAAATGCCTAATAATAAACCAAAATCGCCCACACGATTAGTTACAAACGCTTTTTGACAAGCCTTTGCTGCAACAGGTCGTGTGAACCAAAACCCTATTAATAGATACGAACATATCCCAACTAATTCCCAAAAAATATAAATTTGTATCAAATTTGAACTAGTAACTAATCCCAACATGGAAGTACTGAAAAAACTCATATAAGCAAAAAATCTCAAATATCCGTGATCATGAGACATATAATTATCACTATAAATAAGAACCATAATTCCAACAGTAGTGATTAATATTGACATAATAGAAGTAAGTGGATCAATCAAGTATCCGAATTCTAAAGAAAAATCATTATTGATAATCCAAGACCATACATATTGATAGACAGAACTGCTATTTATTTGCTGAATAGAAAGATTCATGGAAAAAATCATGACTATACTTAACAATAAAACGCTTTGAAAAGCCCACATACGACGAAGACTTTTTGTTGCCGTCGGAAAAAGAAGAAGTCCCAACCCTATTAACATAGGAACTGGAAGTGGAAGAAAAGGTATTATCCACGCATATTGATATATCTGTTCCATAAAAAAAGTTTTTTATTCTTAATTAATTGTTTCCGATTCACCGGATTTTACCTCTTTCGAAAAAGTCAATAAAAAATCAATATATGCACTAACTTATTTAATAATTTTAGATTAGTATTTATTCTGAGTGTTTTCAAAATCGTTCAAATATTCAAAACAAGAAGTTATAATTGGTCAAATGATATGACCAAGCGACATATAAAAACATAAAAACAATACTTATTATAGGAAAATGAAAATAGAAATTATTACGATAAATTATCATAATAATAATAAGAATTTCTATTTGTAGAGCAAGAATAAAAATTTGGGCTAAAAAGAGTACTTGATGCTGATATGAATTATAGGATTAACTAAGGTCATCGGTCTAATGAAATCTAATGAAATAAAAATTAGTTAGTTTATTTTTACTCATTAACTAATTCATTATGGGATTCATTTTTTCCATTTCAATTTATTAGTAAATTTTAGAAGATTATAGATCTAAAATGAACTTTTTTATCGAGAAAGGATAAAAAATGACTGAGATATTTTTTATCAAACCACGTATCCTTTAACAGATTTATTACTAGTCTCACTCGAATTTTAAAATTGAATTTAGGTGTATTTTTTATCAAAACTAAAAAACTCAATTTATTAGGCAAAAGTTTACAAGCCTTTGAAGTATTTTATTACATTTACATGTAAATAAAGTATAGAATAACAAAAAGAAAAGTCTTTTAGGTTTTTTATTGATTTTATTTTGATTTCTATGCCATAGCAGATTCTAAAGATATAACTTTGAGAGATAAACAATGAGAACTAAAAGTTCCAAATGAAAAAATTTAGGTTTTACGAATAGTGTCTGGAATCAAAATTTTGTTATTTCGAGTAATTTTTGATCCAATTTTCACGGATCTTTGACATATCTATATTTATTTTGAATCTTATTTAGAGAAAAAATAGATAATGAATAAGAAATAAGAATTTGTTTTGAACAATAGATGTCTTTCACATCCAACTATAACAATGAGTAACTTCTTCATTTTAAAATGGCGGTTCCAAAAAAACGTACTTCGATATCAAAAAAGCGTATCCGTAAAAATATTTGGAAAAGGAAAGGATATTTGGCAGCGTTAAAAGCTTTGTCATTAGGGAAATCTCTTTCTACCGGGAATTCAAAAAGTTTTTTTGTACGACAAACAAATAAGTCCTAAAATATTGGAATAATTTGTGAATTTCAAAGTTAATATAAAATTAACAATTGTTAGTCCCTATTCTAATCAATATGAAATAGACTCTTAATTATAAGATTATTATAAGATATAAGATTATTATAAGATTATAAGATGTCTAAAAGAGGAATTATTACGTTTTCTTAATTCTAAAAAAATTATTTTTTCTTTTTTTAGTATATTTTCACTCAGATTTTGGTGGTGTGGTGGGGAGTCTTTTTTTCCCCATCGACCTTTACAAAAATAAAAAAAAATTTTTATCTTTCTCGGTAAGGGCAGATATAAGATTTTTAGTTCAAATTAATTAATTGTTGAAACTAATGGATTTCATGTTAAAAATTTTTGGATAACTTTCTGACTTCTTACTTTATTGTATTTACTATATGTATTATGTAATGTATTTAACATAAAAAGAATTTAATTGTTGAGATATTATGTACAAATAATGCGTCAATTTGGAGTAATCCAAAATA